AATAGTGTGCCTGACTAAAGGGTTATCGTGATAGGATAAATAAAGTAAATGTTTACCATTATTACATTTAATAGAATTAAACTATTACCAAAAATATCAAAAACTTCTGTGCATCATACACCAAAACGTAATTTAGATATCCAAAAAGATAAGCTAAATTCAAGCTCATGGGTTCATACCCCATTTATAGAGAAACCTCTTCTTTTTAATAATCAATACCACTCAATTACTATTCTTAATTACACTATCAAGAGGTACACTAATCACCATATCAGCCACTTCTTGATTTAGAGCCTGAATAGGCTTAGAAATCAATTTACTATCATTTATCCCACTAATAACCAATTCCAAAAATCCACGAACAACCGAAGCCACACTTAAATATTTTCTAATTCAAGCCTTAGCATCAATTATTTTTTTATTTACTACTACTCTTATTCAACTTCATAATACACTACCCATCCTAACAAGTTATCCCCTAAATCTATTAATTATCTCAACCCTATTAATAAAAATAGGAGCAGCGCCTTTTCATTTCTGATTTCCCGAAACTATAGAAGGATTAGATTGATTTAACTGCCTAATTATTATAACATGACAGAAAATCGCCCCTTTAATTTTACTATCATATCTTATAAAAATAAACTTATTCATTTCAATAACTATTATTGCATCCGTAATAATTGGATCATTAGGAGGACTGAATCAAACCTCTTTACGCAAATTACTAGCATACTCATCCATCAACCATTTAGGATGAATAATTGCAGCTATATCCTGCATAAATAACTCATGAGAATTATATTTCATAATTTATTCTTTTTTATCTCTCCTCTTAACCACTATATTTTCAACATTCAATATCTTCCATATTAACCAAAATTTCTTAACTCTTAACAATTCACAATCATTTAAAATAATTCTTTTCATCAACCTTCTGTCTTTAGGAGGTCTACCTCCTTTCCTCGGATTTTTACCAAAATGAATTACTATTCAAATTCTAATTACAAATAATCATTTATTCATATGCACTATTATAGTAACAATATCCCTAATTACATTATTTTATTACATCCGATTAACATTTTCTTCCCTACTTATTAACGCTCCACTAATACAATGAATCTCAATATCAACAAACAATAATCTGATTATAACCACTTTAACAATCATAACCTCATTATCAATTTTAGGCTTATCCTTATCCATAATTACATTTAATATTCTTTATGGTTTTAAGTTAAAAAAACTAATAGCCTTCAAAGCTATAAATAAAATATATTTTAAACCTTAGTAAACCTTTACACCTTTAGAATTGCAATCTAAAATCATCACTTTGAATATAAGATTAATTGATAGAAGAGAAATAACTCCTAAATAAATTTACAATTTATCACCTACAACTCAGTCACTCTACCGCAACAATGATTATTCTCAACTAACCACAAAGATATTGGAACTCTTTACTTCATCTTCGGATCATGAGCAGGTATAGTTGGAACCTCACTAAGTATATTAATTCGAGCAGAATTAGGACAACCTGGTTATATAATTGGAGATGATCAAATCTATAATGTAATTGTAACAGCCCACGCCTTTGTTATAATTTTCTTTATAGTTATACCAATTATAATTGGAGGATTTGGAAACTGATTAGTACCTTTAATATTAGGGGCTCCTGATATAGCCTTTCCACGAATAAATAATATAAGATTTTGACTCTTACCTCCATCACTCACCTTATTACTAATTAGAAGCACTGTTGAAAATGGTGCGGGGACAGGTTGAACCGTTTACCCTCCATTATCAGCAGGAATTGCTCATGCAGGAGCTTCAGTCGATTTAGCAATTTTTAGACTTCATCTTGCAGGAATTTCCTCAATTCTAGGTGCCGTAAATTTTATTACCACATTTTTAAACATACGAGCACCTAATATATCATTAGACCAAACCCCTTTATTCGTCTGATCAGTAGCAATTACCGCCCTTTTACTTCTACTATCTTTACCTGTTCTAGCAGGAGCTATCACCATATTACTTACAGACCGTAATCTAAATACCACCTTTTTTGACCCAGCGGGAGGCGGAGACCCAATTCTTTATCAACACCTATTTTGATTTTTTGGACATCCAGAAGTCTACATTTTAATCCTTCCAGGATTCGGAATAATTTCACACATCATTAGACATGAAAGAGGAAAAAAAGAAGCATTTGGTACCCTCGGAATAATTTATGCCATATTGGCAATTGGCTTATTAGGATTTGTAGTCTGAGCCCACCACATATTTACTGTAGGTATAGATGTAGACACTCGAGCCTACTTTACATCAGCCACAATAATCATCGCTGTACCCACTGGTATTAAAATTTTCAGTTGATTAGCCACACTTCACGGAACTCAATTAAATTATTCACCCTCCTTATTATGATCTCTAGGATTCGTATTCCTATTCACTATTGGTGGATTAACAGGAGTAATTCTTGCCAACTCATCAATTGATATTATCCTCCATGACACATACTATGTAGTAGCCCACTTCCATTATGTTCTATCAATAGGAGCTGTATTTGCAATTATGGCAGGACTGATTCAATGATATCCATTATTTACAGGTATATCATTGAATCCAAAATGACTAAAAATCCAATTTATTATTATATTCTTCGGAGTCAATATAACCTTTTTCCCTCAACACTTTTTAGGACTCGCAGGAATACCTCGACGATATTCTGATTATCCAGATGCATTTACATCATGAAATATTCTCTCAACTTTAGGATCAACCATCTCCTTTATTGGAATCATCCTCTTAATTTTCATCATTTGAGAAAGAATAATCTCAAATCGACCAATTATATTCCCTTCTAATACACCAAGTTCCTTAGAATGACTACAAAATATACCCCCCAGAGAACATAGTTATAATGAACTACCAATTCTATCAAATTTCTAATATGGCAGAAAAGTGCAATGGACTTAAACCCCATATATAAAGTAATACTTTTATTAGAAACTAATGGCAACATGATCAAATGTAAATTTACAAAATAGAGCTTCACCTCTAATAGAACAACTTTTATTCTTCCATGATCATACCTTATTCATCTTAATTATAATCACAATACTAGTAGTATATATTATAAGTAATCTATTCACCAATTCATTAATTCACCGTTATCTTCTTGAAGGACAAACTATCGAAATCATTTGAACAATTCTCCCAGCTTTTACCTTAATTTTCATCGCTTTACCTTCCTTACGACTACTTTATCTTCTAGATGAAACTTTCGATCCATTCATTACTATTAAATCAATTGGCCACCAATGATATTGAAGTTATGAATATTCAGATTTCCAAAACCCACTAGAATTTGATTCATACATAATTCCTTATAAAGAAATAAGCTGAAATGAATTTCGATTATTAGATGTCGATAACCGAACAATTTTACCTATAAACACACAAATTCGAATACTAATTACAGCCGCCGATGTAATTCACTCTTGAACTATCCCATCACTAGGAGTAAAAGTAGATGCAACTCCCGGACGCCTTAATCAAATTAATTTTCTCATAAATCGACCAGGTTTATTTTATGGACAATGCTCAGAAATTTGTGGAGCAAATCACAGTTTCATACCCATCGTTATTGAAAGCATTAATATAAAAACATTTATTACATGATTAATTAACTCATCAAAATACATCAGATGACTGAATGTAAGTAATGGTCTCTTAAACCAATTTATAGTAAATTAACACCTACTTCTGATGAAAAGATTAGTTAACTAATAACATTAGTATGTCATACTAAAATCATTATATACAAAATATAATATCTTTTTATTCCTCAAATAGCTCCAATTAAATGGTTAATACTATTCATCATTTTTTCCATCACACTAATAATGTTTTGTATGTCCAATTACTTTAGATTAATACCTAAATCCCCTTCACCCCTCAAAATTCAACTTTCCCAAAATTCCATAAATTGAAAATGATAACAAACTTATTCTCAATCTTTGACCCTTCAACAAACTTATTTAACTTATCACTCAATTGAATAGCAACTTTCCTAGGACTAATACTTATTCCATCTTCCTTTTGACTAATGCCTTCACGGCATCACATTTTATGAAATAAAATTACAATAAATCTACACCATGAATTTAAAACATTAATTTCAACAAATGGTCATAACGGAAGAACTTTCTTACTCATTGCACTATTCACTCTTATTCTATTTAATAACTTCTTAGGCTTATATCCATATATTTTCACAAGAACAAGACATCTAACTTTAACCTTAACTCTAGCACTACCTTTTTGACTAAGATTTATAATTTTTGGATGAATAAATCACACTCAACACATATTTGCCCACCTTGTACCTCAAGGTACTCCCCCCATTCTTATACCTTTTATAGTATGTATTGAAACAATCAGAAATATTATTCGACCAATTACCTTAGCTGTTCGTCTTACAGCTAACATAATTGCAGGACATTTACTTCTAACATTATTGGGAAATACAGGATCTAATTTACCATTATTCATAATAACAATTTTAATTTTAAGACAACTCGCCCTCTTAATACTAGAAAGAGCTGTTGCAATTATTCAATCTTATGTATTTGCCGTACTTACTACCCTTTATTCCAGAGAAGTTAATTAATTTAAACAAACATATGTTAACACATCAGAATCATCCATTCCATCTTGTAAACCCAAGACCTTGACCTCTAACAGGAGCTATTGGAGCTTTTGTAATAGCATCAGGACTTATCAAATGATTACACCAATATAATTACACTCTTCTATTTCTAGGAATAATAATTACCATTTTAACAATAATTCAATGATGACGAGACATCACCCGTGAAAGTACATTTCAAGGACTACACACCATAATTGTCAATCTTGGTTTACGATGAGGAATAATTCTTTTTATTATTTCAGAAATCTTATTCTTCACATCATTTTTTTGAGCCTTTTTCCACAGAAGATTATCCCCCTCAATTGAGCTAGGAATTACATGACCTCCTGCTAATATTCAACCATTTAACCCATTCCAAATTCCTCTTCTTAATACAGCTATTTTACTAGCTTCAGGAGTAACTGTAACATGAGCACATCATAGTCTAATAGAAAATAACTATTCACAAACAACACAAAGACTATTCTTCACAATTTTACTAGGTATTTATTTCTCAATACTTCAAATATATGAATATAATGAATCCCCCTTCTCCATCAACGACGCCATTTATGGATCAACTTTCTTTATAGCAACAGGATTCCATGGATTACACGTAATCATTGGAACAACTTTCTTAATAATTTGCCTTATACGGCACCTAATAAATCACTTCTCCTCTTCCCATCATTTCGGATTTGAAGCTGCCGCATGATATTGACACTTCGTTGATATTGTATGATTATTCCTTTATATCTCAATTTACTGATGAGGTAAATAAATTTATTTAGTATATATATAGTACTATTGACTTCCAATCAATAAGATTGAATAAATCAAAATAAATAATCCTAAACTCAACCTTATTAATCATCATTATCTTAATCATTTGTTCAATAATTATATTAATCGCAACCACACTTTCAAAAAAAATAATTAACGATCGAGAAAAAAGATCACCATTCGAATGTGGCTTTGACCCAAAAAAATCTGCACGACTACCATTTTCTCTACGATTCTTCCTAATTGCAGTAATCTTCCTCATCTTCGACGTAGAAATTGCCCTACTCCTACCCATCATCATCATCATACAATGATCTAATCTATGATCATGAACATCAACCACTACCCTATTCTTAATTATCTTATTAGTCGGCCTTTATCATGAATGAAATCAAGGAGCTCTTGAATGAGCCCACTAAATTCCATAATAGGGGCTGTAGTTAACCATAACATTTGATTTGCACTCAAAAAGTATTGAATTCAATCTGCCTTAAATAAAAAGCAATTTATGCAATCAGTTTCGACCTGATCCCTGATGAAATTCATCTTTATTTAATCTTAATTGAAACCAAATAGAGGTATATTACTGTTAATAATATTATTGAAATTAATTTCCAATTAAAGAAATATGATGCTCAAGAAAAAGCTGCTAACTTCTTTCTTTAGTGGTTTAAATCCATTAATATTTCAGACTATATAGTTTAATAAAAACAATACATTTTCATTGTATAAATAATATATCAATATTTATAATCATTTGAAAGTAATTTTACTACCTTAATATCTTCAATATTACACTCTTACATTTTAAGCTATTCAAATTAAATTAAAATTAATAATATTAAAATCAATACTCAAACAAAAAATCTAATTAAATAAACCCTTAAATTATTGCTCTGCCAAAACTGATTAACTAACGAATAATTTACTGAAGTAAAATAAATATATTGACCGCCAAAATCTTCACTTCAACCTTGATCACAAATCTCATTAATTAATTTTCCAACCTTCAAAACCACAGAATTAACAACATTAGTTGAAATTACTGGTATAAATCATATTGAACCTAAAAAACTTGTCATCAAATATAAATTAAATGAATACAAATCATATCTTAAAGAAAATTTTGAAACTTCATAACCAATTCAACCCCCCAATAAACAAACTATTAAAGTCAACAACTTTAAATTTAAAGGCAAAATAATAACCTCAGATTCACCAAAAATTATTCAACTTAATAATCTCCCCCCAACTACAGATAAAATTACTAATACCATTATACTCTTCAACATAATTCAGTTTCTATCACTTAAAAAACCCAATGAACTGATATTAAAATCACCCGTCATAGAATAATACACTAAACGTAAAGAATATCTCACAGTCAACCCTGTAGAAAAAAAAAAAAAAAAAAAAACCCCTACACCATTAAAAGAAAGTCTTACTCTTTCCAAAATTAAGTCCCTAGAATAAAATCCCGCCAAAAAAGGTATACCACATAAAGCCAAATTTGAAATATTAAAACACATCGAAGTTAAAGGTATTTGATTACATACACCCCCTATACATCGAATATCTTGAGTATTCCTTATACTATGGATTATAACTCCAGCACATATAAATAAAAGAGCTTTAAATAAAGCATGAGTTAATAAATGAAAAAAAGCTAACCTATAATAACCAATTGATAAAGTTCTTATTATCAAACCCAATTGTCTTAAAGTTGATAATGCAATAATCTTTTTTAAATCAAATTCAAAATTAGCACCCATTCCAGCCATAAACATAGTCAATCCAGAAATTAATAATAAAATGTCACCTCAACAACTATTACAAATCAAAGCATTAAACCGAATTAATAAATAAACCCCGGCAGTAACTAATGTGGAAGAATGAACTAATGCTGAAACAGGTGTTGGAGCAGCTATAGCTGCTGGTAATCAAGAAGAAAAAGGAATTTGAGCACTTTTAGTTATAGCGGCCAATAACACTAAACCTCCTACTATAGTTAATTCATTTAAAGTCCCAATTAAATCTATATTTAAATAATAAATATAGTTCCATCTACCAAAATTCAATATTCAAGCAATTGCCATTAATAAAGCAACATCTCCAATCCGGTTAGATAAAGCAGTTAATATTCCTGCATTATAAGATTTTACATTTTGATAATAAATAACTAAACAATAAGAAACCAATCCTAAACCATCCCATCCTAATAGAATTCTAATTAAATTAGGACTAAAAATTAAAAACATTATTGAAAACACAAACATCAAAACAAGAATAATAAATCGATTTAATCTATAATCTCCCAACATATATTCGTCACTATAATAAATAACTAGGGATGAAATACACAAAACAAAACTTATAAATAATAAAGATATCCAATCCAATAAAACTGTTATTACAATTCTAGAAGAATTTAATGAAATCAATTCCCATTCAATAAAATAAATCACATTAAATAACAAAAAATATCCACCTAAAAAACATAATACTACACTTAATAGCGACAAAAAAATAAAACTTAATAAACAAATTGAAAATGATCATATAATAACCTAAAATGCCACAACATATCTTTGATACCACAAATCAAAATTTTGATTTAAACTATTTAAGTATAATCACAATATAAATATCTCATTTTTAATAATCAATAAATTTAAAGGAAATCAATGCAAAAATAACAATATATACTCACGTAAATAACCCATAGAACATGAATATATTCCAGAATAAATTCTTCCATGTTGTCTAATTGAGTATAAATATAGAGTATAAACAGCTCTAAAAAAAAATAATAATATCAATATCACTATTGATATTCAAGTTCAAGAAACAATACAATTTAATAAACCAATTTCACCCAATAAATTTAATGATGGAGGTGCTGCCATATTAGAAGAACATAAAAGAAATCATCATAAAGCCATTCTAGGTATAAAATTCATTAAACCCTTATTAATTAATAGTCTTCGTCTTCCTAATCGCTCATAAGAAATATTAGCTAAACAAAACAACCCCGAAGAACATAATCCATGAGCGATTATTAAAACATAAGATCTACAAAATCCCCAATATGTTAATGTCATTAGACCACTAATCACAATTCTCATATGAGCTACAGAAGAATAAGCAATTAAAGATTTCATATCAATTTGACGTAAACAAGATAATCTAATTAATACACCACCCACTAAACTTACACCAATCCATAATACATTATATTTCAACCCTCTTATAATTAAATACTTTCTAATTCGTAATAAACCATAGCCCCCTAACTTCAATAATACACCAGCCAAAATTATTGAACCAGAAACAGGAGCTTCAACATGTGCTTTAGGTAATCATAAATGAACTAAAAATATAGGCATTTTAACTAAAAAGGCAAATACTAAACTCAAATACAAATAAAAATTACTTAAACTCAATCCCACTTCTCCAAAAATAAATAAACCCCCTACTTCTTTATATAAATAAAATAAGCCAATTAATAAAGGCAATGAAGCTAGTAAAGTGTAAAATAAAAGATAAACACCAGCCTGCATCCGCTCAGGCTGATATCCCCAACCCAAAATTAATAACAATGTAGGAATTAAACTTCCCTCAAAAAATACATAAAAAGAAAATAATCTTAAACTCCCAAAAGTACAATATAATATAATCATTAACATTAAAACCACTACTAAAAACAATTGATTATTAACATTAAATTGATTAATAGAATTTCTTGCCGTAATTATTAAAGCACAAATTCAAAATCTCAAAAAAATTAAACCATAAGAAATCACATCACAACCAAAAAAAAAACCTAAATAAGTTATATCCCCTAATACACACATTAAAATTATTAGCGCTCTTATTATAAACAATAAATTCTGAACTAATCATCACCCTCCATTTAAAAAACTTAATGAAATCGAAAATAACAATATAAACATCAATTTTAACATTGAAGAACAATAAAAGATTGAAAAAAATCATTACCATGTGTCCGAATTATTGAAACTAAAACTGATAATCCCAAAGCCCCTTCACAAACAGAAAATACCAAGTAAACTAAACCAAAAAACAATTCATAATTAAATAAATTTAAATAAAAATATAACATTATAAATACAACTAAAACTATAAATTCTAAGCTTAATAAAACAGCCAATAAATGCTTTCGTTTAGAACAAAAACTCATCACCCCTACTATAAACATAAATATTATTATAAACACATAACACATTAACATAAGTTTTAATAGTTTAAAAAAAACGTTGGTCTTGTAAATCAAAATTAAAGAAATCTTTTTAAAACTCAGAAGAAAGAATTCTCTTATCATTAATCTCCAAAATTAATATTTTAATTAAACTATCCTCTGCATAACTTCAATAATCATTATTGTTTTTAATATTTTTTCCACAACTATATTTATACAATGTAAACATCCTCTTTCTATAACCCTAATAATTATTATACAAACTCTATTAATCTGTATATTTACAGGAATAATCTCAAAAACCTTTTGATTTTCATACATCCTTTTTCTTGTATTCCTAGGAGGAATACTAGTATTATTTATTTATATTACAAGACTTGCATCAAATGAACTATTTATGATTCCTTCAATAAATATTATATATCTTCTAAGAATTATTAGAATTACCTTATTCATCCTATGAAAAACAGATCTACCATCATTTTTAACTTTAATTTATAACAATTCAGATATAAATAATTCCTCATTGACCAACATAAATTACTGATCAGAATCTACATTTTCATTAACTAAATTATATAATAATCCTACCAACTTAAATACATTAATATTAATACTCTACTTATTTTTAACATTAATTGCCATTGCAAAAATTATTAATATTTTCCATGGCCCTCTTCGACCAATACATTAAATTTTAATAAATAAATTCCTTTAAATTACCACTAATGCATAAACCCATACGCCTTCAACAACCCCTATTTAAAATTATCAACAACTCCCTAATTGATTTACCTGCTCCATCAAACATTTCAACATTATGAAATTTCGGTTCCCTAATAGGATTATGTCTAACAATTCAAATTATTACAGGCTTATTTCTAGCCATACACTACACCGCAAATATTGACTCAGCTTTTAATAGAATTGCTCACATTTGTCGTAACGTTAATTATGGATGACTTCTACGGACACTCCATGCAAATGGAGCTTCATTTTTCTTCGTCTGCCTTTATCTCCATGTAGGTCGAGGTATATATTACGGTTCATATACTTATACTCACACTTGAATAATTGGAGTTATTCTATTATTTTTAATTATAGCAACAGCATTTATAGGATACGTTTTACCATGAGGACAAATATCATTTTGAGGAGCAACAGTCATTACTAATTTATTATCCGCCATTCCATATTTAGGAACTCAACTAGTTCAATGAATTTGGGGAGGTTTCGCTGTAGACAATGCTACTTTAACACGATTCTTTACTTTCCATTTCCTTCTACCCTTTATCGTGACAGCCTTCTCAATAATTCATCTTCTATTTCTTCACCAAACAGGATCTAATAACCCCCTAGGATTAAACAACAACATTGATAAAATCCCATTTCACCCTTATTTCTCTTTTAAAGACATTATTGGCTTCATTATTATAATCACAATATTAACCCTATTAACACTCCTTGAACCCTATTTATTAGGGGACCCAGACAATTTTATTCCAGCTAACCCCTTAGTAACCCCTATTCACATTCAACCAGAATGATACTTTCTTTTTGCATATGCAATTTTACGATCTATTCCTAATAAACTTGGAGGCGTAATAGCCCTAATTCTATCCATTGCAATTTTAATTATTTTACCTTTATTAAACAAAAGCAAGTTTCGAGGTAATCAATTTTATCCAATTAATCAAATCCTATTTTGAACATTAACATCAACTATCATTCTTCTTACATGAATTGGTGCACGACCAGTTGAAAATCCTTATATCATTACAGGACAAATTTTAACAATCATTTACTTTTCCTTATATATCATTAACCCTATTATATCAACCGCTTGAGATAACCTTCTTAAATCTTAAGTTACCTAGCTAAGAAGCAATATGTTTTGAAAACATATAAAAGAAGTTTAACTCTTCTAGTAACTTTATACTAAATAAATTTCATTAAAAAATTAAAGAAACCAAAAACAACTTCAAGCCAACATAAAAAATTAAAAAATTTAATGATAATGGTAAAAAACTTTTTCAAGCCAAAAACATTAATTTATCATATCGAAATCGGGGTAATGTCCCTCGCACCCAAATAAATAAAAAGGACAAAACAACCAATTTAATAAAAAACATTAAAGAATAAATATCACACCCAAGAAAAATTACACAAAATAACATGCTTATAAATAAAATTCTTGCATATTCAGCCATAAAAATTAAAGCAAAACCACCTCTTCTGTATTCAACATTAAATCCGGAAACTAACTCAGATTCACCCTCAGCAAAATCAAAAGGAGTTCGATTAGTCTCAGCTAAACAAGAAGCAAATCAACCTAAACTTAAAGGTAGACTCAATATAATTAATCAAATATTATCCTGATAATAATTAAATATATTCAAACAATAACTATCAATAAAAAAAATAAAAGACAATAAAATTAAAGCCAATCTTACTTCATAAGAAATAGTTTGAGCTACAGAACGTATACCCCCTAATAAAGCATACTTAGAATTTGAAGACCACCCAGCAATTATTACCGTATATACACCTATACTTATACAACATAAAAAATATAACACCCCAAAATTAAAAGACAATAAATACGTAAAATAAGGGAAAACTAACCACACTACTAAAGACAAGAACAAACTACCTAAAGGACAAACATAATATAAAAAATAATTTGATAATAAAGGATAAGCTTGCTCTTTAGTAAATAACTTAATTGCATCAGAAAATGGTTGAGGTAACCCAACAAATCCTACCTTATTAGGACCTTTCCGAATTTGAATATAACCTAAAACTTTTCGTTCTAATAAAGTTAAAAAAGCTACACCTACTAAAACACAAATAATCAATATTAAAGAACCAAATAAGCTTATAATTATCTCAAGTCACAATACTAATTGTAAATCAATCTTACATTCATGAATTCTAAATTCATTGCACTTCTCTGCCAAAATAGTAACATTATTCATAAAAATAATAATTATATTAAATATTTGGTCCTTTCGTACTAAAATATTTACTATTATGAGGATAGAAACCGACCTGGCTCACACCGGTCTGAACTCAAATCATGTAAGGATTCAAAAGTCGAACAGACTTATTTAATAAACTTCTACACCTATTAATCACCTTAATTCAACATCGAGGTCGCAATCTTTCTTGTCGATAAGAACTCTCAAAGAAAATTACGCTGTTATCCCTAAAGTAATTTAATCTTTTAATCATTAATAATGGATCATTAAACCTATCATCCTAGTCTTACATCAATTAAGAGTTTTACAATCCTTAAAATCACCCCAACTAAACACTTTTAAATTAAAACTTTAAAACTACTAAAATTCACCTTAATAGAAAACGTTAAACTTTATAGGGTCTTCTCGTCCTCCATATTTATGTCAGCCTTTTTACTAACAAATTAAATTATAATTTTTATATAAAGACAGTTTATACTTCGTCCAACCATTCATTCCAGCCTTCAATTAAAAGACTAATGATTATGCTACCTTTGCACGGTCAAAATACCGCGGCCCTTTAAAATCTCAGTGGGCAGGTCAGACCTTATATATAAACAAAAGGCCATGTTTTTGTTAAACAGGCGAGCATAAAATTTGCCTAATTCCTCAATATAAATTTACCATTACTTATACTACATATTCAACATCTTATACTAATTTAATCATTAGAACATCTTCACTACATTCATAAAATCAACTTAATAAAATAATAAAACACTAAAAAATAAAATTCAATTTTCAATAAGTTATAACACACTTAAAATCCAGCTACTTTAAAGCCTAATTCCCAAAAATCAACCACCTATTATTATAAATAATTCAAAGCTAATCCCTTAAATCATTAATATTAAATCAATAAACCATCCATTAAAAATGAATTATCCATTAATATCTGAATTAAATTCATTTCTTAAGTAACTAGATATCTTAAAAAACGATAACATTTCATTACCATAATACCATTAAGTAACATTATTCAACACCTTAACTTATAGTACAATTACTCTTCTAAATTCGAGATAAATATTATTTATATTAACAAAATCAATTAACCCTGATACACAAGGTACAATAAAAATCCACTTTTAAATAAATTAACTTCCCATATTTCATTATTCTCTCACAATACTATTTCACTATAAATATAACAATTTTTTCTGTAAAAATACTTAAACCTAAACACATAAAATTCTTTTTATTAATCACTATTAAACACAATCCTAATCCACAAAATTAAATTTCTACTTCAAAATAATTCGATTTGCACGAAACACTTTTCAGTGTAAATGAAATACTTACTAACAAGCTCCATTTTGACATTCTAGATACACTTTCCAGTACATCTACTTTGTTACGACTTATCTCATTTAAAATGAGAGTGACGGGCGATGTGTACATGTTTTAGAGCTTTAGTCATTATAAAATTTAATTCACAATTACTATCAAATCCACTTTCAAAAAAATCTTCACAACATTTATCCATATAAATAACTTTATTGTAATCCATTTCTCCTTAATTATCAACTGCACCTTGACCTGACATCTTATTCAATTAAATATCAAGAAAATCCTTTCTATAAAAATATTCTGATGACGGCGATATACAAATCTTAAAACTAAGTTCACATAATCGTGAATTATCAATTACAGAACAGATTCCTCTGAAAAGATTAAAACACCGCCAAATTCTTTGGGTTTCAAGACCTTACCTACTACTACCCAATTTCTTTAATTTACATTTCCAATAATAGGGTATCTAATCCTAGTTTTCCTTAAAAATTTCCAAGCCTCATATCAAAGAAAATTCACAAATATATACAAATTTTACCTTAAAACATTACTCCTTTTCCAAATTAAATTCATTAACTTCAAACAACAAAATTTACTCATATTTATCGTATAACCGCGGTAGCTGGCACGAATTTAACCAATAATAAAATCTACAACCAAAGCTAAGTAACCTTAATTTTCAATACTAAATACTGCGAATAATAAATTAAACCTTCCAGGCTACAAACAATCCACACAAAAATTTACATGTAAAATCTAGATTAAATAAATTTTTAAGCAAGAATAAAACATTATACTCACCAGTCAAGCTAAATGCCACCACACACTCACCAGCCAAATGAAGTGCCACCACACACTCACCAGCCAAATGAAGTGCCACCACACACTCACATCAAGCTAAATGCCACCACACACTCACCAGCCAAATGAAGTGCCACCACACACTCACATCAAGCTAAATGCCACCACACACTCACCAGCCAAATGAAATGCCACCACACACTCACCAGCCAAATGAAGTGCCACCACACACTCACATCAAGCTAAATGCCACCACACACTCACCAGCCAAATGAAGTGCCACCACACACTCACCAGCCAAATGAAGTGCCACCACACACTCACATCAAGCTAAATGCCACCACACACTCACCAGCCAAATGAAATGCCACCACACACTCACCAGCCAAATGAAGTGCCACCACACACTCACCAGCCAAACCGCGCCTATACCAATTTGCCTATTTTTATACTATGATTATACTATCTAATAGTTCCTTATTATCCATTTATGTATAAATTAACCTTATTAAACAATAACACTTGTTACGAATCTATTTGGATTAACGAACTACAAATAGAATCATCTTTTTCTGTTTTTTTTCTCTTACAGAGAAAGATGATTTCGATTAATTCTTATTGAATTTATCAGGCAAATTATATAATAAGTACTTAGTAAACAATATAAAGATATTTATTATAAATTACTATTATATAATACATTATTAAAATAACATAGATACCTTAGATTACATATATCTGTATGTATAATATTTGTTAATTATAATTAGATGATTAATATTAAATAAGTATTTATTATACATTAAATGCTTCTTTTCTCTCTAATTTCCTATAAGCATACCAGGCCTAGAAAGACAACATTGATATATAAATTATTTAATAATAATAAGAACTATGTTTTTATGAAGTAGACAGATGTTTATCTATATAAATAGGTATTTAATGTATATATATACATAATTTATACCTATTTAACAGCAAATTTATACACAAACCAAGGTTACGTAACCGTTTCCTTAAGTTAAAATTTAAAATTTAACTTGCACCATCAAGTTTAATTCACCACAACCACCTACACCAAATAAAGTACCATTAATCAATCACATCAAAATTAAACTAATAACAACTAATTTAGACAATAATATCCTACTCACCTCAACC